GGAAAGTGAAAAAATCGTCATATAATAATCCAGAAATTGCAATAGAAAATAAAAAGGGAGGTTTGTGATGATTTTAACATCTTTTCTCCTAGGTAATCTAGTAGCCTTATGCATGAAGGAGGTTTGTGATGATTTTAACACCTTTTCTCCTAGGTAATCTAGTAGCCTTATGCATGAAGATAATCAATTCGGTCGTTGTGGTCGGACTCTATTATGGATTTCTGACCACATTCTCCATAGGGCCCTCTTATCTCTTCCTTCTCCGAGCTCAGGTTATGGAAGAAGGAACCGAGAAGAAGGTATCAGCAACAACAGGTTTTATTACGGGACAGCTCATGATGCTCATATCGATCTATTATGCGCCTCTGCATCTAGCATTGGGTAGACCTCATACAATAACTGTCCTAGCTCTCCCCCATCTTTTGTTTCATTTCTTCTGGAACAACCAAAAACACTTTTTTGATTCTAGATCTACTAACAGAAATTCAATGCGTAATCTCAGCATTCAATGTGTATTCCTGAATAATCTCATTTTTCAATTATTCAACTATTTTCTTTTACCAAGTTCAATGTTAGCCAGATTAGTCAACATTTATATGTTTCGATGCAACAACAAGATGTTATTTGTAACAAGTAGTTTTGTTGGTTGGTTAATTGGTCACGTTTTATTCATGAAATGGGTTGGGTTGGTATTAGTCTGGATACGGCAAAATCACTCTATTAGATCTAATCTACTTATTCGATCTAATAAGTACCTTGTGTCAGAAGTGAGAAATTCTATGGCTCGAATCTTTAGTATTTTCTTATTTATTACCTGTGTCTACTATTTAGGCAGAATACCGTCATCCATGGTTCTCAAAGAAACCTCAGTAACGGAAGAAAGGGGGGAAAGCAGAGAAGAAACAGATGTAGAAATAGAAAAAACTTCCGAAACGAAGTGGACTAAAGAGGAACAAGAGGGATCCACCGAAGAAGATCCTTCTCCTTCCCTTTTTTCGGAAGAAAAGGAGGATCCGGACAAAATCGATGAAACGGAAGAGATCCGAGTGAACGGAAAAGAAAAAACAAAGGATGAATTCCACTTTCACTTTAAAGAGACATGCTATCAAAATAGCCCTGTTTATGAAACTTCTTATCTGTATGGGAATCAAGAAACTTCGAAGTTAGAAATACTTAAAAAAAAAGAAAAGATATTAATAAATACAATAAATATAAGAAAAGATAAGAGGAGATTCGTCCATTACCTACATATTTTAGTGCTTCTCCTATAAAGAAACTCAGAACACCAACTACATTCGTAATTCCATCAACTATTCGCCTATCAAAAACATGAGCAAATTCCGCTAATCCTCGTATACTGGTAGTTAAAGATGCTTTATAAAAATAATCTATGTAACCACGATTATATGACCAATTATATATTATATTTATTATCTTTTCTCCTAAAAAAAAAAGTTTAATAGGAGCCTTTTTTTTTAATGAATTCATTAAATTCAAATTTTTGAACGATGAATAAACAGGTTTATATAAAAGAAACGCGATAAATATTCCAAAAAGGGCTATACTGACAGAAAAAGTTGCATTTGTAACAAATTCATACCAATCCACAGAATTAGAAAAATGTTTATGTAAAAGATTTATAGATGAGTTTAACCATTTGGATAATATATCCAAATCTTTTCCTTCTTGAGTAAAAGGAATCCCGATAAATCCAACAAAAAAAGTAAATAAAACCAATAGAAGCAGCGGGAATAACATAGTATTATCTACTTCATGAGGATAGGATAAAGTCTTTGTACTATCAAAAGGGGTAATAGTCATAAAGTGTCGGGTTACATTATCATTAATTCGATATGTGTTTGTCGAAAGAAAAGAAGTACCAGCATTATTCTTGATTGGTAATAAAGTTAATAAACTCATTTGTTTTTTTTTTGTTTTTGGACTTTCTTTACCCCATAAAGAAATGGAATAGGCCAAACTACTTGTTTTTCCACTATAATTTTGAAAGTTAATGTTTAAATGTCCCTCAAAAGTTAGTAAATAGATTCGAAACATATAAAATGCTGTTAATCCTGCCGTGGAGCAAGCTAGTATTCCAACAATCTGTGAATACAACCAACTATCATTAATAATTTCATCTTTAGACCAAAAACAAGCAAGAGGTGGAATACCACATAGAGAAAGTGTCCCTAAAAAAAAAGCAGTTTTTGTAATTGGCACATATTTTATTAAACCACCCATAAGAACCATATTTTGACTTTTATTTGGAGAATATCCAACAATAGGCTCCATTGAATGAATAATTGATCCAGATCCTAAAAACAACAATGCTTTGGAATAAGCATGAGTAATCAAATGAAACAAAGCTGTTCGATAAGACCCCATACCTAAAGCTAACATCATATACCCCAATTGAGACATTGTAGAATAGGCTAAACTTCTTTTAATATCGTTTTGAGCAAGAGCTAAAGTAGCTCCTAATAGTACTGTTATTATACTTAGCAAAGATATGAAATTCATTATGTAAGGTATAACTATAAAAAGGGGAAAAAGCCGAGCTACAAGAAAAATTCCCGCTGCCACCATAGTCGCAGCATGGATAAGAGCTGAAATAGGAGTAGGACCCTCCATAGCATCGGGTAACCATACATGAAGGGGAAATTGAGCAGATTTAGCAACTGCACCAGAAAATAATAGGAAGACACATACAGTTCCAAATAAAAAATGGACCCCATTAGTAGAAATTAAGTTATTGAATATTTCGAACAAGTCTCTAAATTCGAAACTACCTGTTATCCAATAAAGACCTAAAATTCCTAATAATAAACCAAAATCCCCGATACGGTTAGTCACAAACGCTTTTTGGCAAGCATTTGCGGCAAGGGGTCGTGTGAACCAAAAACCTATTAATAGATAAGAGCACATTCCAACTAATTCCCAAAAAATATAAATTTGTATCAAATTAGAACTGGTAACTAATCCCAACATAGATGCATTGAAAAAACTCATATAAGCAAAAAATCTCAAGTATCCTTGATCATGAAACATATAATTATCACTATAAATAAGAACCATAACTCCGATAGTAGTGATTAATATTGACATAATAGAAGTAAGTGGATCGATCAAATAGCCAAACTCTAAAGAAAAATCATTATTGATGGTCCAAGACGATATATATTGATAAATGGAACTCCTATTTATTAGTTGAATAGATAGGTCAGCTGAAAAAACCATAACTATACTTAATAAGAAAACACTATGAAAAGACCACATACGTCGAAGATTTTTTGTTGCCGTCGGAAAAAAGATAAGCCCTAGTCCTATTCCCATAGGAACTGGAAGTGGAAGGAGAGGTATGATCCATGCATATTGATATGTATGTTCCATAAAAAATTTGTTCTTTCAAAATTGTTTCTAATTCACCAGATCCTATCTAATTGTAAAAGAACAAAATCAAGATAGGTAATAACTAAAAAGGTTTTATTCTGAATTATTCTCAGTGTTTCTTCAATACTTCAAATATTCAAATCAAGAAGTGCAAATTGGTCAAATAACATGGAGAACTTCTTTGTGAAAATGGAATACTTAGTTTTTAACTAATGAAAATTTTAAAATTAGGTATATTCTTTCAACTGGGACTATTAATAGTAAACTTTATATTTAAATTTTTTATTAGGTCAAAGTTGGGTTCGTAAATTAGTCGATGATTTTGATTCCAGGTATAAATGACTAAAATAAACTGAGATCGAAATGGAAGCTGTTTTTTTGTTTTTTTTTAGTAACTTAACTCTATCTTTTCACCTATAAAATTTTTTGTCCTTAGTAATATTTTCTGTAATTTTCATATACCTATGATTTTTTTATGAGGTTAGTAGCGTATCATCTATGGATAGATAGATAATGAAGAAGAATTCGTTTTGAACAATAGATGTCTTTCACATCCAATGATATTATTGAAAAACCTTTTAAATTTTGAATGGCAGTTCCAAAAAAACGTACTTCTCTGGCCAAAAAGCGTATTCATAAAAGGTTGTGGAAAAGGAAGGGATATTGGGCAGCGTTAAAAGCCTTTTCATTAGGCAAATCCCTTTCTACTGGTAATTCAAAAAGTTTTTTTGTACCAACACCCAAATAATAAAAGATTCAAATAATCGCAATCGGACAAATGTTAATTTAGTGTAGAATATGACTACGAAATTTTTATTATCTAATGCAATACCTAGTAAAGCATAATATGGAACTTTTTGACTCTTCTATTCTATATAGTTATTCTATATAGAATAAAAAATCTATATAGTATAAAAAATCCTGAAAGCAATATTTTGTTGCGAAATAAAAACCCCCACCTCGGAAATGATAAAACATAAAACATACTCAAAATAAACTATTTGAAACCTTCTATCTGGTGGGGGTTTTTATTTCCCCCATCTCCCCTTTTCGCACAATCTTTTTTTATGATTTCCTAAGATAGGAGGTAGCACTTTTTATTTTTTTATTTACAAATACAACAATGGAGAGCATAAAAGACCTGAACAAACCTCACTATTAAGTTTATTAAGTTCACTAATTTGGACATTTACTAAAAAAAGTTCCGAACAGTTAATTAACGCATTAAATCTCGACACTTGAATAATAATAGCTTATTATTATTTTAAGTAAGCCGCTATGGTGAAATTGGTAGACACGCTGCTCTTAGGAAGCAGTGCTTGAGCATCTCGGTTCGAATCCGAGTGGCGGCACATTCTCTTCTAAAAGAGATACAATAAGTCCTATAATGAATTCAATTCCGATACCTTATTTTAAAAATGGATATGATATTTTTTACTGTCGAACATATATTAACTCATATTTCTTTTTCCCTTGTTTCAATTGTAATTACAATTTATTTGATAAGCTTAGTAGTCGATGAAATGATAGGACTCTCTAATTCTTCTGAAAGAGGTCTAATAGCTATTTTTTTCTGTATAACAGGATTTTTAATTATTCGTTGGATTTATTCACACCATTTTCCATTAAGTGATTTATGTGAATCATTAATTTTCCTTTCGTGGAGTTTATCGATTATTCATATGTTTCCATATTTAAAAAACAAAAACTTACGCGTAATAACTGCACCAAGTGCTATTTTTACTCAAGGATTTGCCACTTCGAGTCTGTTAACTGAAATGCATCAATCCACAATATTAGTACCTGCTCTGCAATCCCAGTGGTTAATGATGCATGTAAGTATGATGTTATTGGGTTATGCAGCTCTTTTATGTGGATCATTATTATCAGTATCTCTTCTAGTCATTACATTTAGAAAAGATATCAAAATTTTTATTTTTGCTAAAAGCCATTTATTTTTTACTGAGTTATTTGACTTTGGTCAGATCCAATACATGAATAAAAGAAGGAATGTTTTACAAAGCACCTCCTTTGATTCGGCTAAAAATTATTACCGATCACAATTGATTCAACAATTAGATCATTGGAGTTATCGTGTTATTAGTCTAGGGTTTATCTTTTTAACTATAGGGATTCTTTCCGGAGCAGTCTGGGCTAATGAGGCCTGGGGATCATATTGGAATTGGGACCCAAAAGAAACTTGGGCCTTTATTACGTGGACTATATTCGCGATTTATTTACATACTCGAACAAATATAAATATGAAAGTTGCAAATTCTGCAATTGTAGCTTCTATGGGCTTTATTATAATTTGGATATGCTATTTTGGGGTCAATCTCTTAGGAATAGGGCTACATAGTTATGGTTCGTTTCAATTAACATCTACTTGAATAAAAAAAAAAAAAAAGAATAAAAAAGGCCTACCGATTAGAGATAGAAAATAGCGTAAATAAAAATCTACGAAATCTTAGTTGAAGTCGTCAAGAGCCGTTTGAATCAATACAATACTTGATTCAAATGGCTCTCACAAAGGCTAAATGGATCCAGTTAAAATTCTTTTTCTATTAATGAGTTAATTCTATTAATGAGTTAATAAAGTTAATAAGTCAAAAATTTTTATTTTTTATTGTATAACGCACAATAAGAAAATAAATAGATTTTTTTATACAAAAATTATCTATAAAAATATTTACCTAAAATACTTTGAACCTTATCAACTGATAATGAAAACACGAAATCCGGGTAAAGACCAATACCTATTATGGGTAGAACGATGGAGATCGAAACAAATAATTCTCTTGGTCCCGAATCAAAAAAATAGGAATTTGGAACAGTAAATAGCTTGTATCCATAGAACATCTGGCGTGACATAGATAATAAATAAATAGGAGTTAATATCATCCCCATTGCCATTACACAAGTAATTAGTATTTTTATCATTAAAAGATATTTTTGACTAGTAATTAGTCCAAAAAAGACTATCAATTCCGCAACAAAACCACTCATGCCCGGTAATGCAAGAGAAGCCATCGATAATATACTGAACATGGTGAATATTTTGGGCATTAAGATAGCTATCCCACCCATTTCATCGAGATAAACAAGACGGATTCGATCATAACCCGTTCCTGCCAAGAAAAAAAGCCCAGCACCAATAAAGCCATGAGAAATTATTTGTAAAAGAGCTCCGTTGAGGCCCGTATCAGTAATAGAGCCAATTCCTATAATTATGAAACCCATATGAGATACAGAAGAATAGGCTATTCGTTTTTTTAAATTACGTTGGCCAAGAGATGTTAAAGCTGCATAGATTATCTGGATCGTACCCACTATTATCAACCATGGAGAAAATATCGAATGAGCGCGGGGTAATAATTCCATATTGATCCGAACCAACCCATATGCTCCCATTTTTAATAAAATTCCAGCTAGAAGCATACAAGTACTGTAATGTGCTTCCCCGTGGGTGTCTGGTAACCAAGTATGTAGGGGTAGAATCGGTAATTTGACAGCAAAAGCAATAAGAAATAAAATATAGAATATTATTTCCAATGCCACAGGATAGGATTGATTAGCTAATATTTCAAAATTTAATGTTGGTTCATTGGAACCATATAAACCGATCCCCAGAACTCCCATTAACAGAAAAATGGAACCTCCTGCAGTGTATAAAATAAACTTGGTAGCTGAGTATAGACGTTTCTTTCCTCCCCACAAGGATACAAGTAAATAAACAGGAATTAATTCTAACTCCCACATGATGAAAAAAAGTAAAAGGTCTCGGGAAGAAAATGATCCTATTTGGCCACTATACATTGCTAACATCAAGAAATGGAAAAATCGTGAATCTCGAGTAACTGGCCAAGCCGCTAAAGTAGCTAAAGTAGTAATAAATCCCGTTAATAAAATGGGTCCTATAGAAAGTCCATCTATTCCTAATCTCCAGTAAAAAGAAAAAAAATGTATCCATTTATACTCCTCTGCCAGTTGTATTAAAGGATCGTCGAATCGGAAATGATAACGGAATGCATAGGTCATTAGAAGGAGTTCTAAGATACATATACATATAGTGTACCACCTTATTATTTTATTTCCTTTCTGAGGGAGAAAGAAAATAAAAGAACCTGCAGATATCGGAAAAGCTACAATTAATGTTAACCAAGGAAAAAGGTTCATGGTAAAGATAAGATACACTTAGACCATAAAAAACCCGTACTAAAAAAAAAGAAATGGAAACTATATATTAGTTTGAGCACGGGTTTTTGTCGGTAAAAAATGGATTAGTGCTATTTTTTTTGAACGTATCAATAAGCTAGACCCATGCTACGAGTTGTTTCATGCCATAAATAAACCCGAACACTCAAGAAATCCGTTGGACAAGCGGATTCACATCGTTTACAACCAACACAGTCTTCTGTTCGTGGGGCGGATGCTATTTGTTTAGCTTTACACCCGTCCCACGGTATCATTTCTAATACATCTGTGGGGCAGGCTCGAACACATTGAGTACATCCTATACATGTATCATAAATCTTTACTGAATGTGACATTGAATCTCTAAATTTTTGAACGTCATAAATTTTCAATCTAATAAACTTGTACATGAATCATGTATTTAGATATCAGATGAATCAATGATTTACCAAAATTTTTATACAAAATTAATTTATGGATCAGCTTATACAAAAGAGTAAAGATACTTTTATTGAGTACATCTTCGTAAACAGGAATATGAACCTATATTTAATATCATACATACTAATTGGACTTACTGAATAACAATTTTTTTATTTGCGTTGATAAAGATTCAAATTTTTGAATGCATATTATTTATTCAACAAATTTGATTGATTGGTGCGAGTTGATTTTTTATTACGATAAATTGAGGAAATAATTGCTGGTCCAATAGCTGCTTCAGCGGCTGCAATAGCTATGACAAAAATTGAGAAAATATCTCCTACTAATTGACGGCTATCAAAAAAATCAGAAAATGTTACGAAGTTTATATTAACTGCATTTAGGATAAGTTCAAGACACATAAGGGCTCTAACCATATTTCGGCTCGTGATCAATCCATAGATACCGATAGAAAATAAATAGGCACTCAAAACAAGTACATATTCGAGCATCATTGACCGACTCCTTATCAATCTTGATTCATTTCAATATGAACAACAACTCAACTTATTCTATTGACTAGAATCTAAAAAGCACGGAACAAGGACAAAGAAATATATTTCTAATATTGAGAATAGGTAATAGATTGAATTAAAAGCATTTCTTATCTTATCTATGCTATGAACGTTCGAAAGCTTTATTACTGACGAGCTACCGCAATTGCACCTATCAAAACAAATAAAAGAATTATTGAGATGAGCTCAAATGGAAGAACAAAATCTGTTGATAAATGAATCCCAATTTGTTGACTATTACTTATCAAATCCTGTTCTACAATATGGTTTGATCTTGTAGTCCAAATAATCCCGTACCATGAGGTATCTGGAATAGTAGTAATTAGTGAAACAAAAATACTTGTACAAACCACTGAAGTAACTCCATCTCCAACAGTCCACAACTGGAAATCTTTGTAATATTCTGAACCATTAATAAACATCACAGCAAATATGATTAAAACATTTATAGCTCCCACATAAATAAGAAGTTGGGCAGCAGCTACAAAATGGGAATTTGATGAAATATAGAATAAGGATATACAAACAAGAACTAATCCCAATGAAAAGGCGGAATAAATTGGATTAGTAAATAATACTACTCCTAGACCTCCTAATATAAGACCTGATCCCAGAAAGATTAAAAGAAAATCATGTATTGGTCCCGGTAAATCCATTATATATAATAAAAAATAAGAAATAAAAAAATCGAAATGTTTCATGAACTTATTGATCGGACCAGGAAAAGTAAAATTATCGGGGATATATATATATTTTTTTAATTGAAAGAATAAATGTGTATTGATATAGGTCCAAAAATAGGACCAATATCATTCTTTTTTGAGGTTCAATTCGGCAGTTCAAAAAAAAAATTCCTTTATTTAGATCAAAAGACGACACTAGTAATTCTAAATTTTTTATAAAAGGAGGTTTTAGCCATTTTTTATTTGAGGCGCATTCAAAATTGTTCGAATTGTGTAATCGTCAATTAATGCCAATGGTAAACGACCCAAAGCAATTTGATTATAATTCAATTCGTGACGATCATACGTAGAAAGCTCATATTCTTCAGTCATTGATAAACAATTTGTGGGGCAATACTCAATGCAATTACCACAAAATATACAGATTCCAAAATCAATACTGTAATTAAGCAATTGTTTCTTTCGGATCCTAGTTTGTAGTTTCCAATCAACAACAGGTAAATTTATAGGGCATACGCGAACACATACTTCACAAGCAATGCATTTATCAAATTCAAAGTGAATTCGACCGCGGAAACGTTCTGATGGAATTAATTTCTCATAAGGATATTGAATCGTTACAGGTAAACGATTTGCGTGGGATAAAGTAATCATAAAACCTTGACCGATATACCTTGCAGCTCGTACTGTTTGTTGACCATAATTGATGAACCCAGTTACCATAGGGAACATATCGTGAATAGGTATGAATAATTTGATGATTTTTTCCTTCTCTTGTTTGAGATAAGTCTACGTATAGACTTGCATGGTTAGAGTGAAAGGAGTTGGGAAGAAGTTGTTAATAATAAATTACCGAGAGAAATAGGTAAAAGAAATTTCCATCCAAGATTTAATAATTGATCCATTCTCAGCCTAGGTAACGTCCATCTTGTTGTAATAGGAATGAACAAAAACAAATAAGTTTTAACTAATGTAATCAAAATACTAATGATTGTTCCAAAGACTCCGCCTGCTTTTACAAAAAGTTCAGGAACGAATATATATGGAATAGAGAGATTCCAACCGCCCAAGTAAAGAACTATTACAAAAAATGAAGAAACTAATAGATTTAGATAGGACGCAACAAAAAATAAACCAAATTTGATACCTGAATATTCGGTTTGATAACCTGCTACTAATTCTTCTTCTGCTTCTGGTAAATCGAAGGGTAACCTCTCACATTCTGCTAGGGAAGCAATTAGAAAAACGATAAACCCTATCGGTTGACGCCACAAATTCCACCCCCACAAACCATATTTTGACTGTGCTTCAACTATATCAACTGTACTTGAACTATTAGATAATCATAGTCGATGATAACATTACTGTTACTATCGCTATTACAGAACCGTACATGAGATTTTCACCTCATACGGCTCCTCTAGGAGCCTAAATAAATTTAAGGACCGGGTTAGTATTTTTTAACGTCATATACTTGTATGTTAGATGGAGTCAAAATATATGGAAAAGCCCCGAATTAGCCCAATGTAATTCCGTCTGCTATAAAAAAAGTATTTCTGAATTAATCTCATCCTTTACTTTTACTTTAATTGTAAAAATTTCAATATTTTTTGAGTAATAACTTAATCCGTCAATAAAATACTCCTTTTAGTAATATATATAAATATTTCAACCCAGGATTTTCGATTACGAAAAAAGCATTCCATACATATTCCATTACTTCATCACTCATTACAGGACTTTTATCCCTCTGAATCTAACTATATTAAAGAAAGAATAAAAAAGGTCGCTCTTTTTTATTGGAATTGCATTCTTTCTAGTTTGTTCGTTCCTGCTCTTCTTTTTCTTCTTTCTCAAAAACGGAAAAAAGGGGGTCTTTTCAAAAAGGATTCTTTCGTTCCTGATAGTTTTTTTCAGTGGATAGGGGCATACTCTGGATCGGAATCGTGGGAAGTACTACCGGATCATTTCTACCAACTTAAAGCCCCAATGAGTGTTCCTTTTATGCGTAAATGCTTTTTTGTATAATTTGCATAATCTCTATTACTAATCCTTTGTGTACCTTGGTATTTCTAACCACCCACTCATTTTTTATCAACTCACTATTATGGTAATACATACAAACGATAGTGAAAAATCCATAAAGTTGGTTGTTATTTTAAACCCGCTTCAAGTCAGGATGATCAATCAACCGATCTTGGGATAAACAGTGTGAATTACTTATGTTTACTTATGTTTAATCCTTATACATAGGAAATGAGACTTACTATTTTTACTGCAAATTTCGAAGCTGTTTTCTTTCACTCATAGAACTATCTGATTGTGTTCATCAGTCGGGTTAATGAACAAAAAAAGAAAGTGATTTCTTTAATTCAGACAATTTCTTTCCAACGAAAAGAAAAGGACAATAGGGAAAATGTTTCAACGAATCGCACGTAGAGATATTGATAACACGCATAGAGTTAATGGTATTTCATAACTAATCGATTGAGCAGCAGCCCGTAAACCACCTAAAAAAGAATATTTATTATTTGATCCATATCCTGATATAAGAAGTCCAATTGGAGAAATACTTGAAATGGCAATCCATAAAAAAACACCAATATTGAGATCGGCTAGAACAAGATGATAGCCAAAAGGGATTACTGAATAACTTAATAGAATTGATATGACTGCTATGGATGGTCCGATATTGAATAAATAAGTATCGCCTCTAGATGGAAGAAGATTTTCTTTGAAAAGTAGTTTTGTACCATCTGCTAAAGCTTGGAGAATTCCAAAAGGTCCAGCATATTCAGGTCCAATACGTTGTTGTAGCCCCGCAGCTATTTCTCTTTCTAACCACACAATTACTAGTACACCTATTGTGATTCCTACTATAACAGTCAAAATCGGAATAAGCATCCATATGATCTCATACACATCTTTTAAGGATTCCCATTTTGAAAAAGCATTGATATCTTGTACTTCTGTTCTATCAATTATCATTTCAACGATCAACTTCTCCCATAATGATATCTATACTACCTAGTATCGTCATAATATCAGCCAATTTCATTCTTTTAACTAACTGAGGAAGAATTTGCAAATTGATAAAACCCGGTGGTCGAATTTTCCATCTCCAAGGAAAAATTCGACCATCTCCTAACAGAAAAATTCCCAATTCGCCCTTTGGGGCTTCGACTCTCGCATAAAGTTCTTGTTTCGACAATTCAAAAGTAGGAGAGGTTTTTTTACTAATGAAGCGATATTCAAAATCATTCCATTGGGAATCCCTTACTTTCTCAAAACATCGTATTTCTAAATTCTCATAAGGTCCGCCCGGAATTCCTTCCAAAGCTTGTTGAATAATTTTGATAGATTCCTCAATTTCACTGATCCTTACTAAATAACGAGCTAATGAATCTCCTTCTTTTTGCCATTGGACTTCCCAATCAAATTCGTCATAACACTCATAATGATCAACTTTACGAAGATCCCATTCTATTCCGGACGCTCGTAGCATTGGGCCCGATAAACCCCAATTTAGTGCTTCTTCTCCACTCAAAATTCCTACTCCCTCAACACGTTCTAAAAAAATGGGATTCCGTGTAATAAGTTTTTGATATTCTGAAATTCCGGTTAAAAAATAGTCGCAGAAATCAATGCATTTATCTATCCAACCATGCGGTAAATCAGCGGCAACTCCTCCGATACGAAAAAAATTATGCATCAATCTCATACCAGTAGCAGCTTCGAAGAGATCATATACTAATTCTCGTTCTCGGAAAATGTAGAAGAAGGGAGTTTGTGCACCAATATCTGCCATAAAAGGGCCAAGCCATAATAAATGAGAAGCTATACGACTTAATTCTAACATAATTACTCTAATATAACTGGCTCGTTTAGGTACTTGAATATTCCCTAACTGTTCCGGTGCATTTACGGTTATGGCCTCGGTGAACATAGTAGCCAAATAATCCCAACGAGTTACATAAGGTAAATATTGTATAATTGTTCTATTTTCTGCAATTTTTTCCATTCCTCTGTGTAAATACCCCAATATTGGTTCACAGTCAACAACATCTTCACCATCGAGAGTAATGATGAGTCGAAGAACGCCGTGCATTGATGGGTGGTGAGGTCCCATATTTACTATCATAAGTTCATTTCTTATAATTGGTACATTCATAGGTTGTTCCTTGATTCATTTTTCTAGGAATTGCAGAAAACAAAAAGAAATTCAGCAAAAGGCAGGATCCAATAACCAATAAATTGAATTTTAGTTCTTGAAATTAACGAATTTTTGGTTCCCGAATATCCAGTCGATCAATTAATTCTTTATAACGTATTCCATTTTTTTTTGACAAATAAGCCAGCAGTCGTTGACGTTTTCCCAGAATTTTTTTTAGACCTCTCTGAGATAAATAATCTTTTCTGTGCAATTCCAAATGTGAAGTAAGTCTTCGGATTTGCTGCGTGAAATTAACTACTTGAAATTCAACGGCTCCCTTGGTTTCTTCTTTTTTTTCTTGTTTTTGGGAAATAACTGAGGAAACTGAATTCTTTAGCATAAAAGTAAATCCTCTCCAACTTTTTAAAAATATGCATTTTATGGATCAGTAATAATAATGTTGGACATTTTAATTTGGTAGATTTTTTTTTCGTTCTGGGCTTTTTAATTTGATCAAAATTTTGAAAATCAAATAACCATTAATAATCCAACTCTGTTTTTTATTTGATTCATTCTTTAGATAGAAAAAGGGTGGAACTCAGAACATAAAAGAGAGAAAAATTTAAACTTTAAATAATCAAAAAATTTTGATGAATTATGGATCGAATTGATATATTATTGAATTATTATTCATGTATTAGAATAGAATATAAGACAATACGTGTCTACGTCTGTTTAGTTTTTTCTGGGCGATATGTTACAGAATAGAAATCAAAATATCCTATCATGCATTTCATACATTTAGAATTGTGGATACATAGGTATTCTTAACATACTGAAAGAACTCCCAGTATTAGTATTAAACCAATAACGATTCATAGAAACTAAATCTTCTAATTGACAAGTCGGCCAAAGAAAAAACTTTAATCTATTAAGACGGTTGCTTTCAACCAAAAATGGACCATAAATTTTTACATTGTTTCCGTTGCCAAATACCATATTTAGATCTATATCTTTGGTTTTTTTTGAATTAAAAGAAATTAGAATTCTTAACTCTTTGCGACGGCTTGGCGATAAAATAGTTTCAAGAACAAGTAAACTGGAATTTTTTATGTCTCTATTTCCAAGAATTTTTTGCTTTTTTGCAATGGATTTTGAAAAATCCATTTTTTCTCGATACCTTGGATTAGGTTGATAATTAGTCTTCTGAAATAATGAAATCCGTATGGTTTGATACATAAGAAATTGTCCAGGATTATTTATAGACATACGAACTGGTTCAATAAAAAATACCCCCCTTTGCATCCATTCTGTAACACTCGGCATTATATCTAGATTTATTGTTCCTCTTTGAATAGCGGATAGAGCGCTTTCTCGTGGATTTCGCAAGCTAAGCAGGAGACAATATACTTTGATATTTTTCATTATTGTTATATTGAAAAAAAAAGACCATCTCAATTGAACAAGCAAATGACTTGTTAGTACAAAATCGAGGTCTTCCTCTGTATTGCTTTCGTTTATACGTTTTTTTATGTCTGATTCCACACTATAGTCTAAAAAATCACCATAGTCTGAAACATCTTTTTCGTGGTTTAAGAGAACAGATCCAAGATTCCATTTTTGCTTTAGAGTGATATTCTTTTTTTCACTCAAACTTTTCTTTTCATTAAAATTTAAAAGAAGTGATTGGATTGGTATGCTCCACAGTTTTAGTTTATATACATTATAAAGCAGTATCAATTCTGGTAAGAACCAAAGTTCTTTATTCAAAATAGGAAATTCTTCGTTCATTCCCAGCCAATCGAAAAAGCTTTGAATCCTTGGGTGGGTTTGCTCAGTTTGGCGAGTCGTCAAATCAAAAAGACCCCTCTTATCGATTTGTTCAATTAGTTGATAATTACTTATCTTAGTATTCTTGGTATTAGTCTGGATCCAGGCTTCAATATTGACCCTTTTTCTAAGACACAACTGGATAATTCTGTAATAAAAAACAGATTTATCCATATCTGTAATAGCTTTTTCGCCTAAAGAAGTGTTATCTCCTAGCGTAAAAAGTTTTCTTTTATTTGTATTGTAATTATAGGATATTTTTTGGTTATTATTTCCCTGTGATGGTAAAAGAAAAATAGATGAGTTCTTCTTATTTTCAGAATTAATAGATTTATATGATAAGAGATCATATCGAGAATTTTTTTTGAAATTCCCTTTGTGATTTGATAATGAGTTTAATCCATAATCATTAATTTCCTTTTCGTAACGAATTAACTCATCGTTTTCATATAAATCCCATTTTGATAAATCCTTATTTGCATTTTGGCTTATAGAGGGGCTATTTTTCTTCTTTTTCCATTTTTTTGGTACCAATCCAGACCATCTAATATGAGATATATTATATTGATAATGATTCTGTAACCAGCTTTTCCATTCATTTATTCCATAAGTAAGAAGTTTCTTATCTGTTAATTCCGAATCAAATATTCCTTGTACTCCAAAATGATCCGTTATTTTATCTTTAAGAAAAAGAGCTGTTTCATGATATTGACGTGCAGATCTTAATCTTAAGTTGTATAAGTTAAAAATGCGGCTTTGTGATAATTTATACCCTACAAAGGCTTGTGATAAAGAGGATAAGTCAAAAAACAATTTTGAATTTTTATTACTAATATAAAAAGAGGACTGTCTAAAGTTTCTAAAGTCAATTTTTTTTTCTTTTTTATTTACTTCATTATTGTACGTGTACTTATCCATTTTTTTTTTTTTTGATTCAAAATCAAAAAAAAAATTTATAAAATACTGCGAATTAAAGATTAATCGAGTCAGTCGGTTTTTTACTATTTGACAAATAATTTGTATTTTTTTTAATTCTAATCTTTTTATGCCATGCCGCTTTTTGTTAAACCTGTTATTTATCTCAGGAGTTCTTAAATTTTTTTTCTTGTCTTTTATGATTTTTTCTAGTTGATTTCTGATTGTACTTGCTCTAATAGTCATATCTTGCATTTTTTTTTCTGTTAGCGAATGTTTTGTCCAATTTTTCGATCGAGTTGGAATGGGCGATTCGTTAATTATTTGATTATTTTTTATCAAATCTTTGTCGTTTTTAGTTTCACCCCCTTCATCTAGCTCGCTCAACCCAACTAACAAAATTCTGCTTTTTTTTGAGGGGTTGTTTATTAGTCTGTTTAGAACTAGACCACTTTTGTTAATCCAGTTTTTTAGTTCTTTTAACATTTTTAAAATAAAAAAAAAAATTGTTTTTAATTTTCTCATTTTTTTTATGAGTTCTTTAAAAATGGGTACAAAAAAGGAAGGCTCTTTTTGGGGTGAACCAAAAGGCTGTTTGGTTGTCCTCCCCCACACAGTTAAAAAACGAATTTTTTTTTTTTTCAATCGACCCATTTGAGGGAATTCAGGTTTCGATCTATGCCAAGGTTTCAGATAGAAAGGAAATAGGATCTTTATCTGAATACCTTCACTTAACCAGTTTTTCGGCAAGTCTTTTTCGGATAGTTCAACACCACTATAAGTGCATTTAACATGCGTTTCCTTATTCCAATTTTCGAAATCCTCGGACCATTCGGGAAATTGAAATAATAAGATACGGCCAATATTTTTAGCTATTATCAATGAGGGTAATATAATATATTTCCTAAGAATTGATTTTATTATTAATATACAACTCCTTGTTACTTGAGGAGTTAGAATACCATCCGGAGGTTCCTCTGCTATTTCGATCCCTATTGTTGCTTCTCTTTTATACTTCTCATTTTTTTCTTTTTTTTCTGAAAGTTCAAATTCTTTAGTTTTTTTCATCCAATTTCGGAAACTTAGTTTAATCAGGCCAGAGATATCAAAATAAGAAAGGATTGATTTCTCGAGTCTGTACAAAAAAAGTGGGGAATGTACATTTGCTTGAGACAGTTTTAAAATTGGTATTTTACGCCTTTGAGCTCGTATAGAGCCCATGATTATATTTCGACGAAAATCTGATTCTTCTGCATACTGCATCAAATAAAATGCCTCTGGTTCTGCTTCGTAATTAGTATAAGTAGGCTCATTTATAGTAAAAACTACTGAAAATC